GATGTAAGACAGGGCATATGTGCATCTGGTTGCTTGCATATAACATATATGGTACAGACTATATAGGAAAAATGTACCATGACCGAATTTTTAATCGTGGATACATATATATCCTTAACATACTGAAACGGCTGCCATTATTGGTATCAAACCAATAGCGATTCATACAAGCTAAATCTTCTAATCGATAATTAGGCCAAAGAAAAAGCTTTAGTTTAATTAATTCATTTTTCTCTCTATCAAGGTGTTTACTTTTCCATTGACCCCAGCTTTTTATGTTGTTCTCCTTACCATTCCTAAAATGGAAATTTAAAGAATTGAGAATTCTCAATTCTCTACGACGTCTAGACGATAAAATCATTTCAGGAACAAGCAAATCAAAATTATCCTTATCAACAGATTTTTGGTTTCCGTATCTTTGATTAGTTTGTTGCTTACTCTTATGAACCAATGAAATACCTATGGCTTGATACATAATAAATTCTTCCTGATTTGTTATAGACAGGTTGAAGTGGGGGTTGAAGTGAATTACCCCCTCGACCCACCAGTCGTGCAAAGCCACACTGTCCGAGGGCGCGGCTACTAGGTTCATCGGCATCAGATTGCCCAGTACACAATAGAGCACACACAGTGTTTTTTTTTTGTCCAGTCTTTTCATGTTTTTCCACAGAGAATAGAACTTGAGAGAGCTCTTCATCACCGAAAACTTCGGAAAGTCCATCTCGTAATTCGCATACTGGAGCTGCTGGGAAGTGAAATTGACTCTCTTCGTCACCGGGCGACTCCGGTATTGTTTTTCTTTTTTCATGAACCGTTTTTCATAACGTTCTGTAATAACTTCTTCGAAGTCTTGACTAACATTTTCTTTTCCTGTCCTAACATTTTCTTCTTCTTCGTCTTGACTAACATTTTCTTCGTCTTGACTAACATTTTCTTCGTCTTGACTAACATTTTCTTTTCCTGTCCTAACATTTTCTTCGTCTTGACTAACATTTTCTTTTCCTGTCCTAACATTTTCTTTAACAATTTCTTTTCCTTTCCTAACAATTTCTTTTGCTTTCCTAACAAGTTCTTTTTCTTCCCTACCAATTTCGTTTGCTTTCCTAACAAGTTCTTTTGCTTTACTAACAGTTTCTTTTGCTTTCCTAACATTTTCTTCTTCTTTCCTAACAGTTCCTTTTGCTTTACTAACAGTTCCTTTTGCTTTACTAACAGTTCCTTTTGCTTTACTAACAAGTTCTTCTTCTTCACTAACAATTTCTTTTCCGTTGAAATTTGAAAGAAGTAATTTGATTGGTCTAACCCACGGGTTCATTTTATATGTCTCCAGAGGTAGCATAACTTCTCGGACGAACCAATCTTTCTCAGTGGCTTTAGTATTAGTGAAGATTTCTTCATTCATTCCCATCCAATCAAAAAAGCTTTTTTTGTGTTTTTTCCAATCAAAAAAGCTTTTTTTTTGTTTTTTGTGATTGAGCTCTTGGATTTCTGGATCCGAAGCAGAAATATAAATAAGACCTCTATTCTCAATTATTTGAGAATTATTAGTACCAACCTTCGTATTTGTATTATGGTTAGGATCGATCTTCATCCAGGCCTCAGCCTCAAATTTGAGAATCTTACAATCAAAATCTAAAGATTTTCTATTTATAAAGCTCTTGAGATAATTCTTGTCTAGATAATGTTTGCTAAAAATCTCCTCAGGTATATTTATCTCAAATAATTTGTCTTTCTGTGTGGTGTAATTATAAGAGATCTCTTCTTTCTTATTTACTTGTAATGGCAATTTATAAATATAGGAGTCCTTCTTAGTTTCAGGACAAATGAATTTATATGCTAAAAGATCATATCTATAGTTTTTTTCCAACTTATTTTTTTGATTTGTTAATGAATATACTTCAGAATCATTTTGTTTTTTGTAATGAAGTAATTGGTCTTTTTCATATGAATCTCCTTTATTTAAATCTTTATTTTGAGGCGTATGGCGTTGGTTGACTGCATTTCGCCATTTTTGTGGGATTAATAGAGACCATCTAATCTGAGAGAAATTGTATTGATAATGACCTCTTAACCAGTTTTTCCATGGATTCGTTCCAAAATGGCGAAGTTTCTTATGCTTTAATTCGGAATGAAATATTCCTTGTCTTTCAAAAGAATCCTTTATTGCAGTCTTAACAAAAAAAGATGTTCCGCGATATTGAAGAACAGATCTTAACTTATCACTAACTTGGGTTTGTGATAATTTGTAAAATACATATGCTTGTGACAGGGAAGATAAATCTGGTAAGGAAGAAAAAATTTTAAGAAAAGGAGGTGACGCACTCCTAAAGGCAATTCTTTTTTCATTTGTTTCGGGATTGTAAATGTCTTTATCCAAATTTTTTGGGGGGAAATTGATTCTACAAATATTAATGATCCATAGAAAGATATCTAGGGATATATTGTATATTTTTTCAATGAACAATTTTTGAAAATAATGCAATTTACTTATTAATCGAACATTTCTTCTTTTTAGAATTGTCCAAATATTTTTTGGTGATTCTCCATTTTTTTTTTCTTTTGTAATTATTTCTAATTGATTTTTGGTTGTGCTTATTCTATTAATCACATTTTTTCGTTTTTCTTCTAGTATTTTTGCTTCTGATTCTTCTGAATTTGTCAAAGCTGTAGATGGAATTTGACTAACTGATTCATCAATTCTCTCATTGCTGATTATAGAATCTTTTTCTTTTTGAGTTTCACTCGATTCATATACTCCTCTCAATATTCTATTTTCTTTTATAGTTTCTTTGATTTTTTTGACAAGTTCTTCTATTTGGCTTTTTAGAACTAGAACCGTTTTGATAAGCCATTTTATGCTTTCTTTTGAGCCTTTTAGAACTCGAACAATTTGTGGTTTGATTGTTTTCTTGAACTTCTTGAGAAATTTTCTTATAACTACAAAATCGGTCTTTTTCATTTTTTTTTTTCTCAATAATTTTTCACGTATATCATTTAGTTCTTGGAAAATGGGCCTTAAAATGGGCATCCAAAAAGTCTCAAAGGAAGGGTCGGGCAGGGCGTCACCCATAGGATAGTCAGATACTCCCCAGAAAGCCCTTAGAAAAACAGTCTCGGGATTTTCCAGATTTCTATCATCCTCTGTGCGAAAAGGTTGCAAATAAAAAGGAGATGTAATTTTGACCTGAAGACCTTCTTCGACCCAATTCTCCGGAAGCCGTCTGTTGTATAGAGTACCACCGTCGTAGGCGCATATAGCATGACTCTCTTTATACCAGTCCGCCAAATCCTCAGACCACTCGTTCTGTTGCAATAATAAGAAACGGCCAAGAGTTTTAGCTATTATCAATAAAGGCAATGAAATAAATTTTCTAAAATTTGAGTGACAAAGTACTATACAAGCTCTTATTGCAGGCGCACACTCGACTACATCATCCCATTCTTCCGATGCCGCCCACTGTGCCAAATGTTTGTCGATGCCACTTGTTTCTGGGCGTTTGTCGTGCGCTAATTTGAATATGGCGTCTGGTTTCCTTTCTTTACTTTCTTTACTTTCTTTACTTTCTTTCCTGGCTTTCCCGGCTTTCCTAGCTTTCCTTTCTTTCCTGGCTTTACTTTCTTTCCTGGCTTTCCCGGCTTTCCTAGCTTTCCTTTCTTTCCTAGCTTTACTTTCTTTCCTGGCTTTCCTTTCTTTCCTTTCTTTCCTGGCTTTCCCGGCTTTCCTAGCTTTCCTTTCTTTTCTGGCTTTCCCGGCTTTCCCAGCTTTCCTTTCTTTCCTGGCTTTCCTGGCTTTCCTGGCTTTCCTGGCTTTCCTGGCTTTCCTGGCTTTCCTGGCTTTCCTTTCTTTTTTTGTTTGTTCTTTGTTACGTTCGTTAAGAGTGAAAAGGCCCCCCCTTTTTTTGCTTCTTTTGCTTACAAACCCCAACCTATGCATCAATTTTTTGCCTCTTTTGCTTACAAACCCCAACCTATGCATCAAATTTTGGATTCTTTTGCTTACAAACCCCAACCCATGCATCAAATTTTGGATTCTTTTGCTTACAAACCCCAACCTATGCATCAAATTTTGGATTCTTTTGCTTCCAAACCCCAACCTATGCATCAAATTTTGGATTTTCAAAACAAGGACCTTCGGGTTCATGAACCCGAAATAAATAGACCATCTACTTTTTACGAAGCGGACAAAAAGAGGGGAACGCGGCCGGCTTTCAATCTTTCTTCCAATAAACGTTTTACGCCTTTGGTAGCGCATAGAACCTTTGATTACCCCGTGCTGAAACCCTTTCGGCAGATACAGGTAGGTATAAAGGTCCTCTTTCGCAAAGTCACGAGTATTCATTGTATCAGCAATCTCCTCAATATCCGTCTTCTTGTCTTGAGTCTGAGTCTCCGTCTTCTTGTCTTGAGTATTAGTCTCCTCAATATCCGTCTTCTTGTCTTGAGTCTGAGTCTCCTCAATATCCGTCTTCTTGTCTTGAGTCTGAGTCTCCTCAATATCCGTCTTCTTGTCTTGAGTCTGAGTCTCCTCAATATCCGTCTTCTTGTCTTGAGTCTGAGTCTCCTCAATATCCGTCTTCTTGTCTTGAGTCTGAGTCGCCTCAATATTCGTCTTCTTGTCTTTAGTATCTTTGCTAATCTTCGGAATAAAAAAAAGCTCATGTTTATATTTTTCTGATCTCACCTCATACTCGTCCCGCTGCTTGTCACTGTGTTCTTCCGCATTTTGCTCTACGTCGGTGAATAATTTGTATATCCAACGAGGGACTGTGTGAAAGATTTCTCGGTGAAAAAGATCTTTTCCCCGATAATATTTGTTTTTAGTAGCTATCCTTTTGTTTTTTAACTGTTTCCGTCTTTCCCACCCCTTTTTCACAGGATTAGAAAACAATTTTTCCAAAGGATTATAATATAATTTTTTTTCAGCTCGTAGTTTTTGTGTTTTTCTTTTAAGTATCGCTAACAGTCCCTGTCCATAGTTTGGGGAATCGTAAAGGAAACCTGAAATAAGGGTCTCATAAATTCGATTTAGAACAAGGCTTTGGACCATTTTAGATTGAGAATTTCCAATCTTAGGAGATTTACGAATTGCTTTTATTTTACCAGATATAAGTTTACGAATTTCATCAATGTTTTTTCCTTTACCAGATATAAGTTTACGAATTTTATCAATGTTTTTTCTTTTACGAGATTTGAAAGTTGCATTATTTTTTCTTCCACGAGATTTACGAATTGCATTGTTTTTTCTTTTACGAAATATAAATTGACGAATTGCTTTTATTTTACCAGATATAAGTTTACGAATTTCATCAATCTTTTTTCTTTTACCAAACATCAATTGACGAATTTCATTGGTTCTTATTTTATAAGATTGCTGTTTACGACTTATATGCATTACATCCCCCTTCGTTTTCTTACCTTTAAGCAGTGCATTCATTTCGCTTTCACTAGTAGGTAGATAAGTTTCAACTTCGCGTCTTTCACAACTATTATGCAATCTTTTAATGCTTCCACGACCGGGCCCATTCAAAAAAGGATCATACTTTGTTGGTAGGCAGGTTTTTTTAGTTTTATCAGTACAAACCCTAGTCCTTTTTTCGAGTATATCTTTGAAAAGAAATCCCGTGTCTAGAGCCTCAATTCTCTTTCTAAACTCATTATTTAAGTTGTTTTTTTTTTGTTTGTTCTTATCAACCCAATCTTTGTCTAGTTCATCAAAGGAGGGTGTTTCTACTATGGACGAAGGTCTCTTCCTTTTCATCATTTCCTTCAAAATAGAAAAACTAGGAGGATATGTAAAAGCTATTCTTTCTTTTCCATCACTTCGGCATGTATCAAAAAAATATTGTGAGGCTTCCTGTCTTACCGCCCCCCCCGGAAAGTGATCATTGCCTAGGTATCGTAATGGACGAGTCCATCGGTTAGAATCGAAAAAAAGGATCGCAAGATCTCTTTCAAACTGTTCGTGGCATTCTTGATCTGGCTCTGCATCCCGATCCAATGCGCACCACCTGAAAGGAAAATCTAGCTTGAATCCCTCCTGTTTTTGTTGATCCTCCTCCTCCCCTTCGGGAGTGTAAGCTAGTTGTCTTTGTGTTTCTATCTCTTCGTCTCTCATTACTGGTACTCGGTTCAGTTTATTTAAATGGTTCATTTGAAAAGTCAAACTGGATACCGGCATTCGGCTTAAAAAGGTGAGAAAGATAATATATACGACAATATTAAAGACCCGGCCCATGTTTCTCATCAAGTCTACGAACAGCAAGTACTGAAATTCGGCTACAAGCCACCGACAGTTTGCCGCAAGTGCTTCAATTTCTGATCCCCAGGATTTAAGAAGGTACTCATAAATCTTATTACTGTACTTATTTAATTTTGCCTTAATGTACTTATTCAATTCTGACACACGGTATTGAAATTGGGCCAAAAGCGACTGAAATTCTGCCCCAAGGTACTTAGTAATGTACTTATTCAATTTTGACACAAGGTCCTTCTTAGATCTCCTGAAAATATATTTCCGTATCCAGGCGAATAATCTTTTCATAAATAAAAGGAAACAAATTTGACCAATTAGCCAACCAACAAAACTACTTGTTAAAAATACGATCTTATTGTTGCATCGAAACAGATAAATGTTGATTAATCTGGCTAACGTTGGACTTGGTAAAAGAAACTGGTTGGCTAATTGAAAAATGAAACTATTCAGGAAAAATTCTAAATTGCTTTTGGTCCTGTAAGGATAGGCAAAATTTAATAAAACATAAACAAAAAAATACGGTACAAATAGAAAATTTGTTGTATGAGGTCTACCCAATAGTAGATGCAGAGGCGCATTATAGATCGATATGAACCTCACGAGCTGTCCCAGAATCAAACCAGTTATTACTGCTACCCTCTTCTCGGTTTCGTCAAGGATAAGGAAGAGATAAGAAGGCCTTATGTTGGCAAATGTAGTCAACAATCCAAAATATAGTCCGACCCCAACGGCCGAATTGATTAGCTTTAGGCAAAAGGATCCTAACGATTGAAAAATGGTAATCATGGCAAAACCTCCGTGGTTTGTTTTTTTTTGTTTTCTATTGGCATTAAAGAGCCAATAGACTTCCTATCTTTTTTATATTTATAGGAATAAAATATAGACTGAATATCTTTATTATATGAAATTAATATCTTTTTGATCTGTAACTAGTTTTCCAAATAAGTCCCGCGGATACATAGAAGTCAGAAGAATATGGAAGTGATTCATACACGGCATCTCTTTCTTTTATCAACGGTTCTACCAAGTGAGATCTTTCCATAAATAATGGAAATTCAATGATTTGATCTGGATTTTCCATTTTTGGAAAGTTAAAAAGTTCTTCATTATATGAAATTAATATCTTTTTGATCTGTAACTAGTTTTCCAAATAAGTCCCGCGGATACATAGAAGTCAGAAGAATATGGAAGTGATTCATACACGGCATCTCTTTCTTTTATCAACGGTTCTACCAAGTGAGATCTTT